GCTAACGTAGCTTAATTAAAGCATAACACTGAAGATGTTAAGATGGGCCCTAGAAAGCCCCGTAGGCACAAAGGCTTGGTCCTGACTTTACTGTCGACTCTAACTAGACTTACACATGCAAGTATCCGCCCCCCTGTGAGAATGCCCATAACGCCCTGCTCGGGAACAAGGAGCTGGCATCAGGCACAGACATATCTGGCCCACGACGCCTTGCTTAGCCACACCCTCAAGGGAACTCAGCAGTGATAAATATTAAGCCATAAGTGCAAACTTGACTTAGTTAAGGTTAAGAGGGCCGGTAAAACTCGTGCCAGCCACCGCGGTTATACGAGAGGCCCGAGTTGACAGACAGCGGCGTAAAGGGTGGTTAGGGGGTTGACCAAACTAAGGCCGAACGCTCCCAAAGCTGTTATAAGCACCCGGGAGTATGAAACCCAATTACGAAAGTAGCCTTATTCACCCTGAACCCACGAAAGCTAAGGAACAAACTGGGATTAGATACCCCACTATGCTTAGCCCTAAACATCGATTGTACATTACACTCAACATCCGCCCGGGAATTACAAACGTTAGTTTAAAACCCAAAGGACTTGGCGGTGCTTAACATCCACCTAGAGGAGCCTGTTCTAGAACCGATAACCCCCGTTAAACCTCACCCTCTCTTGCCTTATCCGCCTATATACCACCGTCGTCAGCTTACCCTGTGAAGGCTTAACAGTAAGCAAAGTTGGCAAAGCCCAAAACGTCAGGTCGAGGTGTAGTGAATGAGGGGGGAAGAAATGGGCTACATTTGCTAAAACTAGCAAATACGAATAATGCATTGAAACATGCAATTGAAGGAGGATTTAGTAGTAAGCAGGGAATAGAGTGTCCCGCTGAAATTGGCCCTAAAGCGCGCACACACCGCCCGTCACCCTCCCCAAGCCCTACAAGACTAAACTAACTAAAACCAACAACCCGCGAAGGGGAGGAAAGTCGTAACATGGTAAGTGTACCGGAAGGTGCACTTGGAAAAATCAGGGTGTAGCTAAGCCAGACCCAGCACCTCACTTACACCGAGAAGACATCCGTGCAAGTCGGATCGCCCTGACGCCCATTAGCTAGCCCAACCCCTTCACCTAACAAACCCATATAAATAACCCCTAAAGCACGTAACACCCACGTAGCCAAACCATTCTTCCACCTGAGTCCAGGCGATAAAAAAGGAAATCCGGAGCAATAGAAAAAGTACCGCAAGGGAAAGCTGAAAAAGAGATGAAATAGCCCAGTAAAGCTTAATAAAGCAGAGATTAGAACTCGTACCTTTTGCATCATGATTTAGCTAGCACTTTCAAGCAAAGAGAACTTAAAGTTTGTAACCCCGAAACTGAGTGAGCTACTCCAAGACAGCCTATTTATAGGGCAAACCCGTCTCTGTGGCAAAAGAGTGGGAAGAGCTTTGAGTAGAGGTGACAGACCTACCGAACTCAGTTATAGCTGGTTGCCCGTGAATTGGATAGAAGTTCAGCCCTCTGGGTTCCCCACTCATGCACTGTTATTACCCATCAGATGCAACGAGAAACTAGAGGTGTTAGTCAAAGGGGGTACAGCCCCTTTGAAACAAGACACAACTTTTACAGCAGGATAAAGATCATACTCAACCAAGGACAAATGTTTTAGTGGGCCTAAAAGCAGCCACCTTAACAGAAAGCGTTAAAGCTCAGACATAGACACCTCCATATATACCGATAACCTTATCTTAATCCCCTAAATTTAACGAGCCCCCCTATGCCAAACATAGGGATGACCATGCTAATATGAGTAATAAGAGAATACTAAGTACTCTCTCCTCGCACATGTGTAAATCGGAACGGACCCCCCACCGACTCTTAACGGCCCCAATCAAAGAGGGAACTGGAAAATGTCATCGATTGACTAGGAAAACATCCAATACAACCCCGTTAACCCCACACTGGTGTGCCCCAGAGGAAAGACCAAAGGGGGGAGAAGGAACTCGGCAAACATACCCCAAGCCTCGCCTGTTTACCAAAAACATCGCCTCTTGCAAGACACAAGTATAAGAGGTCCCGCCTGCCCAGTGACATCATAGTTCAACGGCCGCGGTATTTTGACCGTGCAAAGGTAGCGTAATCACTTGTCTTTTAAATGAAGACCCGTATGAATGGCATAACGAGGGCTTAGCTGTCTCCTTCCCCCAGTCAATGAAATTGATCTCCCCGTGCAGAAGCGGGGATAAGCTCATAAGACGAGAAGACCCTATGGAGCTTTAGACGCAAGGGCAGATCATGTCAAATACACCCAGCTAAGGGCCCTGAACTAAATGAAACCAGCCCTGATGTCTTCGGTTGGGGCGACCATGGGGAACACAAAACCCCCACGTGGAAAAGGAGTACACCCCTACATTCCTCTCCTCCTACAAGCTAGAGCGACAGCTCTAATCAGCAGAAATTCTGACCAAACTGATCCGGCAACGCCGATCAACGAACCAAGTTACCCTAGGGATAACAGCGCAATCCCCTTTTAGAGCCCATATCGACAAGGGGGTTTACGACCTCGATGTTGGATCAGGACATCCTAATGGTGCAGCCGCTATTAAGGGTTCGTTTGTTCAACGATTAAAGTCCTACGTGATCTGAGTTCAGACCGGAGTAATCCAGGTCAGTTTCTATCTATGTGATGATCTTTTCTAGTACGAAAGGACCGAAAAGAAGGGGCCCATGCTCTTAGTACGCCTCACCCCCACCTAATGAAAAAATCTAAACTAGGTAAAAGGGCATAACCATCTGTGCCGAAGATAACGGCGTGTTAGGGTGGCAGAGCCCGGCTAATGCAAAAGACCTAAGCCCTTTCCACAGAGGTTCAAGTCCTCTCCTTAACTATGATTTCAACACTCATCACCCATATTATCAACCCATTGGCCCTAATCGTACCCGTTCTACTAGCAGTTGCATTCCTCACCTTACTTGAACGGAAAGTGCTCGGTTACATGCAACTCCGAAAAGGCCCCAATATCGTCGGACCTTATGGCCTTCTCCAACCTATCGCTGATGGTATTAAACTTTTTATCAAAGAACCTGTTCGACCTTCCACCGCATCCCCAGTCCTTTTTCTTTTAGCACCTATGCTCGCTCTCACTCTTGCTCTTACACTATGAGCCCCTATGCCTCTTCCATACTCCACAGTTGACCTTAACTTGGGGATCTTATTTGTCCTCGCACTGTCAAGCCTTGCAGTTTACTCTATCCTCGGCTCAGGTTGAGCATCAAATTCAAAATATGCCCTCGTTGGGGCACTCCGAGCCGTAGCACAGACCATCTCTTATGAGGTCAGCCTAGGACTTATTTTACTTAATATCATCATCCTCACAGGGGGTTTCACTCTTCAGACCTTTAACACAGCCCAAGAGGCTGTCTGACTAGTTTTGCCAGCATGACCTCTAGCTGCAATATGATATATTTCCACACTCGCCGAAACAAACCGGGCACCCTTCGATCTCACCGAAGGGGAGTCCGAACTCGTCTCAGGCTTCAACGTCGAGTATGCAGGAGGACCCTTCGCCTTATTCTTCCTAGCCGAATACTCCAACATCCTCTTGATAAATACCTTATCCGCTGTCTTATTTCTGGGCGCCTCACACATTCCCACTATCGCAACCCTGACGGCTATTAATCTAATAACCAAGGCGGCACTTCTTTCAGTTGTTTTCCTTTGGGTGCGGGCCTCTTACCCCCGGTTTCGGTACGACCAGCTAATACACCTGATCTGAAAAAACTTTCTCCCCCTCACCCTAGCGCTGATTATTTGACACTTGGCACTTCCCACTGCACTTGCTGGACTTCCACCGCAACTGTAATCAGGAGCTGTGCCTGAACTTAAAGGACCACTTTGATAGAGTGAATTATGGGGGTTAAAATCCCCCCAACTCCTTAGAAAGAAGGGGCTCGAACCCAACCTGAAGAGATCAAAACTCTTTGTGCTTCCTCTACACCACTTCCTAGTAAAGTCAGCTAAATAAGCTCTTGGGCCCATACCCCAACTATGTAGGTTCAAATCCTTCCTTTACTAATGAATCCTTTTATCCTAACCACCCTTCTCCTTGGTCTAGGTCTCGGAACTACAATTACATTTGCGAGTTCACACTGACTCTTAGCCTGAATGGGCCTAGAAATCAACACACTAGCCATTATCCCACTCATAGCGCAACATCACCACCCTCGAGCGGTTGAGGCTACTACTAAATACTTTTTAACACAAGCAACAGCCGCCGCCACACTCCTGTTTGCAAGCATAACGAACGCCTGGCTTACAGGCCAATGGGACATCCAACAAATGACACACCCTCTCGCCACAACCATAATTATTATTGCCCTGGCATTGAAAATTGGTCTAGCACCAATACACTCCTGACTCCCCGAAGTTCTTCAAGGTTTGGACCTAACAACCGGCCTCATCCTCTCAACTTGACAAAAACTTGCCCCATTTGCACTACTTATACAAATCCAACTTGACAACCCCACCCCCTTAATTATTTTAGGCCTCATATCCACCCTCGTGGGTGGGTGAGGCGGCCTCAACCAAACGCAGCTCCGTAAAATCCTTGCCTATTCATCAATCGCCCACCTCGGCTGAATAATACTTATCCTTCAGTTCTCACCCCTCCTCACCCTTCTTGCTCTCATCACCTACCTCGTTATAACATCCTCAGTATTCCTAATCTTCAAAATAAACAAAGCCACAACCATTAATGCCCTCGCAATCTCCTGAACAAAAACACCTATCCTGACAGCTCTTATCCCACTAGTCCTACTCTCCCTAGGGGGCCTTCCCCCTCTAACCGGGTTCATACCTAAATGGTTTATCCTCCAAGAACTAACAAAGCAAGACCTTGCCGCACTCGCCACTCTAGCAGCCCTTACTGCCCTCCTCAGCTTATACTTCTATCTACGACTCTCGTACGCAATAACACTCACAATAGCCCCAAACAACCTCACCGGCACCACTCCGTGGCGATTCTCCTCCCCTCAACTAACCCTTCCGCTCGCAATCTCAAGCACAACCGCCACCCTACTACTCCCGCTAGCCCCTGCCACCCTAGCGCTCCTAACAACCTAAGGGGCTTAGGATAGCATTAAGACCAAGGGCCTTCAAAGCCCTAAGCGGGAGTGAAAATCTCCCAGCCCCTGATAAGACTTGCGGGCTGTTATCCCACATCAACTGCATGCAAAACAGACACTTTAATTAAGCTAAAGCCTTCCTAGATAGGTAGGCCTCGATCCTACAACTTCTTAGTTAACAGCTAAGCGCCCAATCCAGCGAGCATCTATCTACTTTCCCCCGCCTAACTGGGCAACTAATAGGCGGGGGAAAGCCCCGGTAGGCGACTAGCCTACTTCTTTAGATTTGCAATCTAACGTGTAACACCCCAGGGCTTGGTAAGAAGAGGGCTCGAACCTCTGTCTATGGGGCTACAATCCACCGCTTAACTCAGCCATCCTACCTGTGGCAATCACACGTTGATTTTTCTCGACCAATCACAAAGACATCGGCACCCTCTATCTCGTATTTGGTGCCTGAGCCGGAATAGTGGGGACAGCCCTAAGCCTCCTCATTCGGGCAGAACTCAGCCAACCTGGTGCTCTCCTAGGGGACGACCAGATTTATAACGTAATCGTTACCGCACACGCCTTTGTAATAATCTTTTTCATAGTTATACCAATTATGATTGGAGGCTTTGGCAACTGACTTATCCCCCTGATAATCGGTGCCCCAGACATAGCATTCCCTCGAATAAATAACATAAGCTTCTGACTTCTACCCCCTTCATTCCTTCTTCTCCTGGCTTCTTCAGGTGTCGAAGCTGGTGCCGGTACCGGGTGGACTGTCTACCCTCCCCTAGCTAGCAACCTCGCCCATGCTGGAGCCTCAGTAGATCTAACCATCTTTTCACTGCACCTTGCAGGTATTTCATCAATTCTGGGAGCTATCAACTTCATTACTACCATTATTAACATGAAACCCACAACTGTCACAATATACCAAATTCCCCTGTTTGTCTGAGCCGTCCTAATTACGGCTGTCCTGCTGCTCCTCTCGCTGCCAGTTTTAGCCGCCGGTATTACAATACTGCTTACAGACCGAAACCTTAATACAACATTCTTTGACCCTGCAGGAGGAGGGGATCCAATCCTCTACCAACACCTGTTTTGATTCTTTGGCCACCCTGAAGTGTATATTTTGATTCTCCCAGGCTTCGGTATGATTTCGCACATTGTTGCATACTACTCAGGGAAGAAAGAACCCTTCGGCTACATGGGTATGGTCTGAGCTATGATGGCTATCGGCCTTTTAGGTTTTATTGTGTGAGCCCACCATATGTTCACAGTCGGTATGGACGTAGACACACGAGCTTACTTTACATCAGCAACAATAATTATTGCGATCCCAACAGGTGTAAAAGTTTTTAGCTGATTAGCCACCCTTCACGGAGGGAACATTAAATGAGAAACACCACTACTATGAGCCCTCGGGTTCATCTTCCTTTTCACAGTAGGGGGCCTGACCGGGATCGTACTAGCCAACTCCTCCCTAGACATCGTTCTTCATGACACATACTATGTAGTAGCCCACTTCCACTACGTCCTTTCGATGGGGGCCGTCTTTGCCATCGTTGCTGCTTTCGTCCACTGATTCCCGCTATTTACAGGCTACACACTTCACTCAACATGAACAAAAGTTCACTTCGGCGTAATATTTATTGGAGTAAACTTAACATTCTTCCCCCAACATTTCCTAGGTCTAGCCGGAATGCCCCGACGCTACTCTGACTACCCCGATGCCTATGCTCTCTGAAATACGGTCTCCTCAATTGGATCTCTAATATCTCTCGTCGCTGTAATTATGTTCCTATTCATTATTTGAGAAGCATTCTCAGCTAAGCGAGAAGTCCTATCAGTCCTTATAACCGCAACAAACGTTGAGTGACTCCACGGCTGCCCTCCCCCCTACCACACATTCGAGGAACCTGCATTCGTTCGAGCCCCATTAAACTAGCGAGAAAGGGAGGAGTTGAACCCCCATCAATTGGTTTCAAGCCAATCGCATAACCGCTCTGCCACTTTCTTATAATCCACCCCAAGATACTAGTAAAATTCTATAACACTGCCTTGTCAAGGCAGAATCGTGGGTTAAAGCCCCGCGTATCTTGCAACACAATGGCCCATCCCTCACAACTCGGATTTCAAGACGCAGCTTCACCCCTAATAGAAGAACTACTTCACTTCCACGATCACGCCTTAATAATTGTAATCCTCATCAGTACAATGGTACTTTATATTATTGTTGCCATAGTCACAGCGAAACTTACGGACAAACTTGTTCTAGACTCCCAAGAAATTGAAATCATCTGAACAGTTCTCCCAGCTATCATTCTTATTCTTATTGCCCTCCCATCCCTTCGAATCTTGTACCTAATGGATGAAATCAACGACCCCCACCTCACAATCAAAGCCATAGGCCATCAGTGGTACTGAAGCTATGAATATACAGATTATGAGGACCTCGGCTTCGACTCATATATAACCCCTACACAAGACCTTACACCCGGGCAATTTCGACTCCTTGAAGCCGATCATCGGATAGTGACCCCCGTTGAGTCCCCCATCCGAGTACTTATTTCCGCTGAAGACGTATTACACTCTTGAGCAATCCCCGCTTTAGGTGTAAAAGTAGATGCTGTACCCGGCCGACTAAATCAAACAACTTTTATTATTAGCCGCCCAGGTGTGTTCTTTGGACAATGCTCTGAAATCTGCGGGGCTAATCACAGCTTCATACCAATCGTTGTAGAAGCAGTCCCTCTTCAGCACTTCGAAAACTGGTCTTCGTTAATAATTGAAGAAGCCTCACTAAGAAGCTAATAAGTCCCAGCGTTAGCCTTTTAAGCTAAAAATTGGTGCCTAACAACCACCCTTAGTGGCATGCCCCAGCTTAACCCCGCACCTTGGTTTATAATCCTAGTTTTTTCTTGAATAGTGTTTTTGACAATTATTCCCCCAAAAGTCTTAGCCCATACCTTCCCCAATGAACCCACCCCACAAAGCACACAAAAACCTAAAACAGAATCCTGAAACTGACCATGATACTAAGCTTCTTTGATCAATTTATATCCCCCGTATACCTGGGCGTTCCCCTTATTGCACTTGCAATTATCTTACCATGAGCATTATTCCCCACCCCCTCTAGTCGATGAATAAACAACCGACTGCTCACACTCCAGGGCTGATTTATTAACCGTTTTACCTCCCAACTCCTTCTTCCACTAAACCTCGGGGGCCACAAATGAGCGACCCTGTTTGCATCACTCATAATCTTTCTTCTATCTATTAACATGCTTGGACTTCTCCCCTACACGTTTACACCCACAACCCAGCTCTCATTAAATATGGGCCTCGCAGTCCCACTCTGACTCGCCACTGTCATTATCGGTATACGAAACCAACCCACACATGCATTAGGCCATCTATTGCCAGAAGGCACCCCTACAGCCCTGATCCCAGTTTTAATTATCATTGAAACAATTAGTCTGTTCATTCGCCCTCTTGCCCTTGGTGTCCGACTCACAGCAAACCTGACGGCAGGTCACCTCCTAATTCAACTTATCGCTACAGCCGCCTTTGTTCTCCTCCCCATCATACCTATAATCGCGATTTCAACAGCAACCCTCCTCTTCCTTCTCACACTCCTAGAGGTTGCAGTCGCAATAATTCAGGCCTATGTATTTGTCCTACTCTTAAGCCTCTACCTACAAGAAAACGTCTAATGGCCCATCAAGCACACCCTTACCATATAGTTGACCCCAGCCCATGACCCCTCACGGGAGCTATCGCTGCACTTCTAATAACCTCCGGCCTTGCTATTTGATTCCACTTCCACTCTACAACCCTAATAACACTTGGCACAATTCTTCTTATTTTGACCATCTTTCAGTGATGACGCGATGTCGTTCGAGAAGCCACATTCCAAGGCCATCACACCCCACCCGTACAAAAGGGTTTACGATACGGGATAATCCTGTTCATTACCTCGGAAGTCCTCTTCTTTTTAGGGTTCTTCTGGGCATTCTATCATGCAAGCCTAGCCCCTACCCCTGAGTTGGGTGGTTTCTGACCACCAGCAGGCATCACTCCTCTTGACCCATTTGAAGTCCCTTTACTTAATACAGCTGTTCTTCTTGCTTCCGGTGTAACAGTAACCTGAGCACATCACAGCATCATGGAGGGTAAACGGAAACAAGCCATTCACTCCCTCTTCCTCACAATCCTTCTTGGGGGCTACTTTACGTTTCTCCAAGCACTTGAGTACCACGAAGCCCCCTTCACTATTGCAGACGGGGTTTATGGCGCCACATTCTTCGTTGCCACTGGTTTCCACGGACTTCATGTTCTAATCGGCTCGACGTTCTTGGCCGTCTGCCTCCTACGTCAGATTCTCCACCACTTTACGGCCAATCACCACTTTGGGTTCGAAGCAGCCGCATGATACTGACACTTCGTAGACGTTGTATGACTGTTCCTTTATATCTCTATCTACTGATGAGGATCTTAATCTTTCTAGTATTAAGCGCAGTATAAGTGACTTCCAATCACCCGGTCTTGGTTAAATTCCAAGGAAAGATAATGAGCCTTCTTATGACAATTATTACAATCACTGCCCTGCTTTCTACAATTCTTGCCATTGTATCCTTCTGACTGCCGCAGATTTCACCAGACCACGAAAAGCTTTCACCATATGAATGCGGCTTCGACCCCATGGGCTCTGCTCGACTTCCCTTCTCACTACGATTTTTCCTCATCGCCATCCTCTTCCTCCTCTTCGACCTAGAAATTGCACTCCTTCTTCCACTTCCTTGAGGAGATCAACTACCTACGCCCTTGCTGACATTCACCTGAGCCACAGCAGTCCTTTTTCTTCTCACCTTGGGTCTTATCTATGAATGAATTCAAGGAGGCCTAGAGTGGGCTGAATAGGCAGTTAGTCTAAGAAAAACATTTGATTTCGGCTCAAAAATTTGTGGTTTAAATCCGCAACCGCCTAATGACCCCCACACATTTTGCATTTTCCTCTGCCTTTCTTCTTGGCCTGACAGGCCTTGCATTTCACCGATTTCACCTCCTCTCCGCCCTACTATGCTTGGAGGGTATAATACTGTCCCTGTTCATTGCCCTCTCCCTTTGGACACTTCAACTAGACTCAACCAACTTCTCAGCTTCCCCAATACTTCTCCTAGCATTTTCGGCCTGTGAAGCAAGTGCAGGTCTGGCCCTCCTAGTAGCTACCGCTCGAACACATGGCACCGACCGACTTCAAAGCCTGAACTTACTACAATGCTAAAAATCTTAATTCCAACACTTATACTTATCCCAACAGCCTGGCTGGTCAAACCAAACTGACTCTGACCAACTACCTTAACTCATAGTTTCTGCATCTCCCTAGCTAGTCTCTCATGACTTAAGAACCTTTCAGAAACTGGCTGATCTTCACTAAACCTCTGTATAGCAACAGATGCCCTATCAACACCCCTTCTTGTCCTCACATGCTGATTACTCCCCCTGATAATTTTGGCAAGTCAAAACCACACGGCCTCAGAACCCATCAACCGCCAGCGCATGTATATTACCCTCCTTACCTCACTTCAATTCTTCTTAATCCTCGCATTCGGCGCAACCGAAATTATCATGTTTTACGTGATGTTCGAAGCCACTCTTATCCCCACACTCATTATTATTACACGCTGAGGTAACCAAACAGAACGTCTTAACGCAGGTACCTACTTCCTATTCTACACCCTGGCAGGGTCACTCCCCCTGCTCGTCGCCCTACTATTGCTTCAAAATTCCGCCGGGACCCTCTCACTCCTCACCCTCCATTACACCGACCCAACTCATATAACGTCCTATGGAGACAAACTTTGATGAGCGGGCTGCCTCCTGGCCTTCCTAGTTAAAATACCTCTCTATGGTGTCCATTTATGACTTCCCAAGGCACACGTCGAAGCCCCCATTGCAGGCTCAATAATTCTTGCAGCTGTCCTTCTTAAGCTTGGCGGTTACGGCATAATCCGAATGATAACAATGCTAGAACCACTAACTAAGGAACTAAGCTACCCCTTCATCATCTTCGCACTCTGAGGCGTAGTAATAACTGGCTCGATTTGTCTACGACAAACCGACCTTAAATCCCTAATTGCCTACTCATCCGTCAGCCACATAGGCTTGGTAGCTGGGGGGATTCTAATCCAATCACCCTGAGGCCTCACAGGATCCCTAATCCTGATAATCGCCCACGGTCTAACCTCCTCAGCTCTCTTTTGTTTAGCTAACACAAACTACGAGCGAACACACAGCCGGACTATGGTACTGGCACGAGGACTTCAAATGGCCCTCCCCCTTATGGCAACCTGGTGATTTATTGCCAGCTTAGCCAACCTAGCACTTCCACCTCTTCCTAACCTTATGGGTGAACTTATAATTATTATCTCCCTATTTAACTGATCCTGATGAACCCTGGCACTCACAGGAACCGGCACCCTGATCACAGCTGGCTATTCACTCTATATATTCCTTATAACCCAACGAGGCCCGCTCCCAACACACATTCTTGCACTCGAACCATCTCACACCCGAGAACACCTGCTCATTGCCTTACACCTGCTCCCTCTCATTCTCCTAGTGCTTAAACCCGAGCTAATTTGAGGCTGAACAGCCTGTAGGCATAGTTTAAATAAAACATTAGATTGTGATTCTAAAAACAGAGGTTGAAGCCCTCTTGCCCACCGAGAGAGGCTGGCAGCAATGGAAACTGCTAATTTTCATGACCTTGGTTGGACTCCTGGGCTCACTCGTACCCGCTCCTAAAGGATAACAGCTCATCCGTTGGTCTTAGGAACCAAAAACTCTTGGTGCAAATCCAAGTAGCAGCTATGTCTCCAAACATGTTGATTATGTCCTCCAGTCTCGCCATCGTGTTTACACTCCTCACTTTCCCGCTAGCCACATCTCTCCTTCCTTCTCCTCGAAAACTCCAATGGGCCAACTCACACGTGACAATAGCTGTAAAAATAGCTTTCTTTGTAAGCCTCCTCCCGTTAGCTCTCTACCTCCACGAAGGCTCAGAAACAATCATCACTATCTGAACCTGAATGAATACTAACTCATTTAGCATTAATATCGGCCTAAAACTTGACTTCTACTCAATCATCTTCGTCCCCATTGCCCTTTACGTGACCTGGTCAATTCTAGAATTTGCCTCTTGATACATGCACGCAGACCCACAAATAAACCGTTTTTTTAAGTACTTACTAACATTTCTCATCGCGATAATTATTCTAGTCACCGCAAACAACATGTTTCAACTATTCATCGGCTGAGAAGGTGTCGGTATTATATCCTTCCTTCTTATCGGCTGATGGTATGGCCGAGCAGATGCTAACGCCGCGGCACTGCAAGCCGTAATCTACAACCGGGTTGGAGATATCGGCCTTATCTTCGCTATAGCATGAATGGCACTCAACCTAAACTCCTGGGACTTAGAACAACTATTTGCAGCCTCTAAGAACATAGACCTATCTTTCCCACTTCTAGGCCTTATCGTCGCAGCAACTGGTAAATCAGCCCAGTTTGGGCTTCACCCCTGACTACCCGCCGCAATAGAAGGCCCGACACCGGTATCCGCCCTACTTCACTCAAGCACGATAGTTGTCGCAGGAATTTTCCTACTAGTCCGAATGAGCCCACTCCTGGAAAACAACCCCATAGCCCTTACAACCTGTCTGTGCCTCGGAGCCCTCACAACGTTATTTACCGCAACTTGTGCTCTTACCCAGAACGATATCAAGAAGATTATTGCATTCTCCACATCTAGCCAACTAGGACTAATAATAGTTACTATTGGACTAAACCAACCACAACTTGCATTCCTCCACATCTGCACACACGCCTTCTTCAAAGCCATGCTATTCTTATGCTCTGGGTCTATTATTCATAGCCTAAACGACGAACAAGACATCCGGAAAATAGGGGGAATACATCACCTCACCCCCTTCACATCTTCTTGCTTAACTATTGGCAGCCTCGCCCTCACGGGAACCCCTTTCCTAGCCGGCTTCTTCTCCAAAGATGCAATTATTGAAGCGATAAACACATCCCACCTAAACGCCTGAGCCCTCGCTCTCACCCTCCTAGCCACGTCTTTTACAGCAGCTTACAGCTTTCGACTGGTATTCTACGTCTCGATGGGTCAACCCCGATTCACACCCATCACCCCTATTAATGAAAACAACCCAGCACTTATTAACCCAATCAAGCGACTCGCCTGAGGAAGCATTATTGCAGGACTCCTCATTTTCTCCAATATCTCCCCATTAAAAACCCCGGTTATAAGCATACCCCCAGCCCTCAAACTAGCTGCCCTTGCAGTCACAATCTCAGGCCTTCTCGTCGCTATAGCAATTGTCGCAATTGTAAACAAGCCATCTCAACCAGCACCCTATCGCAACCCCCACCACTTCTCCCTAATACTAGGCTTTTACCCCCACATTCTACACCGCCTAGCCCCAAAACTCGGCTTACTCCTAGGCCAGTCTATTGCCAGCCAAATAGTCGACCAAACCTGACTAGAGAAAACAGGACCCAAAGCAATCTCATCATCCAATATCCCCTTGGCCTCCGCCACAAGCAACATTCAAAAGGGAATGATCAAAACATTCCTCCTTTCATTCGTCCTCTCTCTTGCCCTAATAATTCTTATTTTTACTATTTAAACTGCCCGAAGCGCCCCTCGACTCATCCCACGAGTCAACTCGAGCACCACAAATAGTGTCAATAAAAGTACCCACGCACTAATAAGCAACATTCAACCCCCCGACGAGTATATTAAAGCAACTCCTCCAATATCACCCCGAAACACCGAAAACTCACCCAACTCATCCACTAACACCCATGAAGACTCATATCACCCCCCTCAGAACAATACAGAGACTAGCACCACCCCCACCATGTAACTAGCACTGTAAACTATTACTGGCCGACTCCCCCAAGTTTCTGGGTAAGGTTCAGCAGCCAACGCCGCCGAATACGCAAACACAACCAACATCCCCCCCAAGTAAATTAAAAATAGTACTAACGACAGAAAGGGCCCACCATGACCGATCAGTACCCCACACCCCATACCAGCAACAACAACCAGCCCTAAAGCAGCAAAATAAGGTGATGGGTTCGAAGCAACCGCTACTAACCCTAAAACAAGGCAAAACAATACTAGGCATATCACAAAAGTCATAGTTTCTGCCAGGACTTTAACCAGGACTCACGGCTTGAAAAACCGTCGTTGTCATTCAACTACAAAAACCCTAATGGCCAGCCTACGAAAATCACACCCCCTTTTAAAAATCGCAAATGATGCATTAGTCGATTTACCAGCCCCCTCTAATATCTCTGTCTGATGAAACTTTGGGTCCCTCTTAGGACTATGTTTAATCACCCAGATTTTAACCGGCCTATTCTTAGCCATACACTACACCTCAGATATCGCAACTGCCTTCACTTCCGTGGCCCACATCTGCCGGGACGTAAACTACGGTTGATTAATCCGAAACATCCACGCTAACGGCGCATCATTCTTCTTTATCTGCATTTACCTCCACATCGGCCGAGGTCTATACTACGGCTCTTTTCTGTATAAAGAAACATGAAATGTTGGCGTCATCCTGCTGCTTCTCGTAATGATGACCGCCTTTGTTGGTTACGTCCTTCCCTGAGGACAAATATCATTCTGGGGTGCCACTGTCATCACCAACCTACTCTCAGCCGTACCTTATGTCGGTAACACCCTAGTACAATGAATCTGAGGCGGATTTTCTGTAGATAATGCCACACTCACCCGGTTCTTTGCATTCCACTTCCTATTCCCATTTGTCATCGCAGCCGCAACCGTAATCCACCTTATTTTCCTACACGAAACTGGCTCCAACAACCCCACTGGGTTGAATTCAGACTCAGACAAAGTCCCCTTCCACCCATACTTCTCATATAAAGACCTCCTGGGATTTGCAGCCCTCCTCATTGCCCTAGCTGCCCTCGCTTTATTCTCCCCAAACCTTTTGGGCGACCCAGATAATTTCACCCCCGCAAACCCACTTGTTACACCGCCCCATATCAAGCCCGAGTGATATTTCCTCTTTGCATACGCCATTCTCCGATCTATTCCAAATAAACTTGGCGGAGTACTCGCCCTACTGTTCTCTATTTTAATCCTCATGCTTGTCCCCATCCTCCACACATCAAAACAACGAAGTCTAATATTCCGACCCTTTTCGCAATTCCTATTTTGATCCCTCGTAGCAGACGTAATAATTCTCACATGAATCGGGGGAATGCCCGTAGAACACCCTTTTGTTATTATTGGACAAATTGCTTCATTCCTCTACTTCTTCCTTTTCTTAGTCATAATTCCAGTAACAGGCTGACTAGAAAATAAGATTCTCGGATGACAGTGCATTAGTAGCTCAGTGTTAGAGCGCCAGTCTTGTAAACTGGCTGTCGAGGGTTAAAATCCCTCCTGTTGCTCAGAAAAAGGAGATTTCAACTCCTACCCCTAACTCCCAAAGCTAGGATTCTAGCGTTAAACTATTTTCTGGGAACATATGTTTTATGAAAATTAATATACATATATGTAATTACACCATATATTTATAGTAAACATTCAGTCCGATGTACAGGACACAAATGGATGTGAACTAAACATGGTATCAAACATTCATATACCAGCTATATAACTAAATACATACATAAACCAAACCTATAAGGTATACAATAAAGAATTGAAGACTAATCGAAACTTTACACCGAACACAACCTTCATGTGTCAAGTTATACCAAGACTCAAACCTCTGTCGACCCCAAATTCCCATGCAGTAAGAGCCTACCATCAGTTGATTACTTAATGCTAACGGTTATTGAGGGTGAGGGACAAAAATTGTGGGGGTTTCACATGGTGAACTATTCCTGGCATTTGGTTCCTACTTCAGGGCCATGACTTGATATTATTCCTCACACTTTCATCGACGCTTACATAAGTTAATGTTGGTATTACATACGACTCGTTACCCAGCAAGCCGGGCGTTCACTCCAGCGGGTAAGGGGTTCTCTTTTTTTTTTCCTTTTCACTTGGCATTTCAGAGTGCATCTAGCCAATAGAAACATTCAAGGTAGAACATTTCCTTGCGTGCAAGTAAATAGTCTCAATGTAATTAAGCTTTATTCAAAGAACAACATTAAGGGATATCAAGTGCATAAAGGTGGTCTTGTTAATCCAAAGATCCCTTAGATCACCCCCTTTTTGCGCGCAAAACCCCCCCCACCCCCCAAACTCCTAAGGTTATCTATACTCCTGAAAACCCCCCGGAAACAGGAAAACCCCGAAGTATTTTACTCTTCATCTCGCCCTAACATAGGTTAGACTTACCCTCAACCTTTCCCCCCATTTTAATGATTCAACTTCTCTTACTCTTCATCTCGCCCTAACATAGGTTAGACTTACCCTCAACCTTTCCCCCCATTTTAATGATTCAACTTCTCTTACTCTTCATCTCGCCCTAACATAGGTTAGACTTACCCTCAACCTTTCCCCCCCATTTTAATGATTCAACTTCTCTTACTCTTCATCTCGCCCTAACATGGGTTAAACCAACCATGAACCCCAGATTGAACAAACCCTGCTACTTTCCCTAAAGTCAAAATATGGCTATTTCCATCATTTCAGACACCCTCCCACATCCCCACCTCCTGCATGACACAAAAGCTAAAGAACACAAAAACCAACAGTATAAGATATTCAACAAGAGACACACACCTTCCCCACCCCTTACAAGGACTACATGACAATGTGTCAAT